GTTTGTCGTAGCTTAAATTATACAAAGCATCGCACTGAAGATGCGCTGATGGAAGCCCCCTCCCGAAAACACACCGTCTTGGTCCTAAACTTAGAGTTATTTATAAGCTGATTTTATACATGCAAGTATCCGCAACCCAGTGCGTATAGCCTACTAAACAGAGCAGATATCAGGCACACACTATGTAGCCCACAACATCTAGCCATGCCACACCCCCACGGAACCCAGCAGTGATAAACATTAAGCCAATGAGCTATAGCTCGACTTAGATACAGCTTTTCCCCGCCGGTAAACTCCGTGCCAGCCACCGCGGTTACACGAAGGGCGTAAAATAACCCCACACGGCGTAAAAAGTGACTAGAAGCCAATTTTAAATACGGGTCCCACAACTCAGATATAGTTGTAAAATACCTACATCTAAAAGAACCCCTTCACCCCCATTAACAAATCAGCTTTGACCACACGAAACCTGAGAAACAAACTAGGATTAGATACCCTACTATGCCCAGACATAAACCCAGGCAGATCCCTCCACTACCCTGCCCGCCAGAGAATTACACGCACCCTAGCGTAAAACTCAAAGGACTTGACGGTGTCCCATACCGACCTAGAGGAGCCTGTCCTATAATCGATAACCCGCGATAAACCTTACCCCCCATTGCATAAAACTCCATTTTTCAACCTATATACCGCCGTCGCCAGCCTACCTTATGAAAGCTAATAGAAGTAGGCAAAATAGCTAACCACTAAAACGTCAGGTCAAGGTGTAGTTAATTGGGGGGCAGTGATGGGCTACATTTTCTATCAATAGAAGCCCCCAGCAATATGAAACTAGTGCTATAAGAAGGATTTAGCAGTAAACGGGGCGAGAACTGCCCCCTTGAAGACCGCCCTGAGACGCGTACACACCGCCCGTCACCCTCCTCAACAAATACAAATAAAATTAACTAAACCATCACAGCCTAACCAGATGAGGCAAGTCGTAACATGGTAAGTGTACTGGAAAGTGCACTTGGCACAACCAGGAAGTAGCTTATTTAACAAAGCATTCAACTTACAATTGAAAGAGGTTTTATGGAAACCTTCTTGAGCTGAACCTTAGCCTGCACACCATACCATAAATTCAATATTTTAAAAACTAAACCATTTATCACATTTAGTATATGAGATAGAACCCTGCCACCAGCGCAATAGCTAATAATTGTACCGCAAGGGAACATTGAAAGACCAACTAGATCAACCAAAGCAAAATACAGCAGGACTAACTCCCCGTACCTTCTGCATCATGGTTTAGCAAGCAGCTTGCTGATAAAGAGCCCTGTATCTGCCACCCCGAAACCAGACGAGCTACCTAAAAGCAATTGTTAGAATGAACCCATCCCTGTAGCAAAAGGGCGGGAAGACTTTTAGGTAGAGGCGAAATACCAATCGAGTCCGGTGATAGCTGGTTGCTCACTAAATGAACCTCAGTTCAACTCTAGCTATAATAACAAACAACGAATTTTTTATACCCCTCCTAGAAGATATACAATAAAGGTACAGCTTTATTGTAATTGGCTACAACCAAAATTAGCGGGACTAGAAAACCCCACCAATCAGTGGGCCCTTAAGCTGCCAACAACAATTAATGCGTCAAAGCACATAATACACAAATACAACAAAAGCATTCAACCCCCTAACCCCCCACCGAGCCATCCCATACACACCTGGGAGAGCCCCTGCTAAAACTAGTAATACGATATAACCTCTCCTCGCACTACCATGCACCAACACGGACAAACCATTGGCAATTAACAGACTACAAACAGCAATATAAAACAATGCTAGAGCACCTACCACAAACACTGTCACACCAACACAGGCGTGCGCATAGGAATGATAAAAAGCCTTAGAGGGAACTCGGCTAACCTCGCCCCAACTGTTTACCAAAAACATAGCCTTTAGCTTCACAAGTATTAAAGGTCCTGCCTGCCCAGTGAGTAATTTAACGGCCGCGGTATCATAACCGTGCAAAGGTAGCGTAATCATTTGTCCCTTAAATAGGGACCTGTATGAACGGCTCAATGAGGGCAAACCTGTCCCCTAAGACCAGTCAATGAAACTGATCTGCCAGTACAAAAGCTGGCATATAACCACAAGACGAGAAGACCCTGTGGAGCTTTAAACTCAAACACTACTAAGCCCGCCACCCATACCCTAAGTATGACATGACCTAAAATAGTGTTAGTTTTAAGTTGGGGCGACTACGGAGCAAAAAACCCCCTCCATGACACAGGCCAACACCATCCAAGACCTACGGGTCAACGAAAAACACCATAGATCCAGTAAACACTGAGCAGCGAACCAAGTTACCCCAGGGATAACAGCGCCATCCCCCTAAAGAGTCCATATCGCTAGGGGGGCTTACGACCTCGATGTTGGATCAGGACTCCCAAGTGGTGCAGCCGCTACTAAAGGTTCGTTTGTTCAACGATTAATGTCCTACGTGATCTGAGTTCAGACCGGAGAAATCCAGGTCGGTTTCTATCTATGTCACAGTCTCTTCAGTACGAAAGGACCAACGAGACCAACGCCCATACTACCCAGCACGCGTTACAAGTCCACACTGAACACATATAAAGTCTGACAGCCCATGCGGCCCCAGACTAGGGTAACGTTCTTAGGGTGGCAGAGACAGGTTAATTGCGGGGGGCCTAAACTTCCCTTACAGAAGTTCAAATCTTCTCCCTAAACATGTTAAAACTCCTAAGCCACCTGTTAAACCCACTGACACTTATAGTTCCAATTCTCCTTGCAGTGGCCTTTCTTACCTTACTAGAACGTAAGCTGCTAGGATATATACAACTTCGCAAAGGCCCAAATATCGTCGGCCCCACAGGCCTACTACAGCCAATCGCAGATGGCGTAAAATTATTCACCAAAGAACCTCTATGTCCAACAACCTCCACAACAATACTATTTATCATAATACCGACCCTCGCACTGCTCCTTGCACTTTTCATTTGAACACCACTACCTATACCAAAACCACTTCTAGAACTAAACCTAGGCTTACTGATAGTATTAGCTATCTCAAGCCTCCCCGTATACTCCATTTTATGATCTGGCTGAGCCTCCAACTCAAAATATGCTCTAATTGGAGCTCTGCGAGCTGTCGCACAAACAATCTCATACGAAGTAACCCTGGGGATCATCCTACTATCACTGGTCACCCTAACAGGAGGCTTTACCATACAAATATTCTTAACCACACAAGAACCAACCTGACTTATGACCTGCACATGACCCCTTATAATAATATGATACATCTCAACTATTGCAGAAACCAACCGAGCCCCCTTCGACCTCACAGAGGGTGAATCCGAACTTGTATCCGGATTTAACGTAGAATACGCAGCAGGGCCCTTCGCACTATTCTTCCTAGCAGAATACGCTAATATCATTATAATAAATACTCTGACATGCATTATATTTATCTGTCCAAACAAGACATCAGAACTATTTACCCTTAACCTCACAACTAAAATTCTACTTATAACACTAGGATTCCTGTGAGCACGCGCCTCATACCCGCGCTTTCGCTATGACCAACTCATACACCTCCTCTGGAAAAATTTCCTGCCCCTAACCCTCGCTCTGTGCCTATGATATATCACAACCCCAATTGCCATAGCTGGAGCCCCCTCAACAACTTAACATTGGAAGTGTGCCCGAACCGCTACAAGGACTACTTTGATAGAGTATGATATAGAGGTTAAATTCCTCTCATTTCCTAGACATTTGGGCCACGAACCCAAACTTCAAGGCCCAAAACCTTGCGTACTACCAAATTATACTAATTTCTAGTAAAGTCAGCTAATAAAGCTATCGGGCCCATACCCCGAAAATGTTGGTCTAAGACCCCTCCTCTACTAATAAACCCACTAATTTGATCACTACTAATCACTAGCCTAGCAACAAGTACAATCATTACCATATCAAGCCACCACTGACTGCTGGCCTGACTAGGATTAGAATTAAATACCCTCAGCATTCTACCCCTCATCATTAAATCACACCACCCCCGAGCGACAGAAGCAGCAACAAAGTACTTTCTAATTCAAGCCGCAGCAGCAGCCTTAATTTTATTTGCCAGCACTTTAAACGCCTGACAAACAGGACACTGATCAATTATACACTCTTCACCCCATGCAACAACTATTATTGTCCTAGCAATCATACTAAAACTAGGCCTCGCACCCATACATGCATGGTACCCCGAAGTATTACAAGGATCAACTATAAACACAGCATTAATTATCTCCACCTGACAAAAACTTGCCCCCTTAGCATTATTATACCTAATTAGCCACCAACTCCCCACCAACACCACCTTATGGCTCGGACTAACATCAGCACTAGTAGGCGGCTGAATTGGGTTAAACCAAACACAAACCCGAAAAATCATAGCACTATCATCAATCGCACACATAGGATGATTAATCATCACATTAAGCCTCAGCCTACACCTTACCACAATAACCATAATAATTTATATTATCATAACAGCTGCTATATTTATATCACTAAACATAACAGCAACAAAAACACTAACAGAAATTGGAACTGTATGATCCCAATCACCTTTACTCATTACCACTATAATAATTACACTAATGTCACTAGGAGGACTTCCACCACTAACCGGCTTTGCCCCCAAATGACTTATTCTAAACAGTCTCTGTTACACAAACCTCCTACTACCTAGCGCTATTCTCGCACTCGCAAGCCTACCAAGCCTATTCTTCTATATTCGACTAGCATACTTTACTACACTTACAACCCCCCCTCACACCACCAACACCCAGTACAAATGACGATTTAAAACCCCTATAACTGCAAGCATAACACCAATAATTACAACAGCGACACTATTACTCCCCCTCACCCCAATAATAATTACATAGAAATTTAGGTTACCGAAACCAAGAGCCTTCAAAGCCCTAAACGGGATAGACCATCCCAATTTCTGAAAGCCTGTATAACCTTAAAATACATCTTCTGATTGCAACTCAGATGCTTTAATTAAGCTAACGCCTCGCTAAATCAGCAGGCCTCGATCCTACAACATACTAATTAACAACTAGCCGCCCAAACCAGAGGGCTTTGATCTAACAGCTTCTCCCGTTGGTTAAAACGGGAGAAGCCCCGGCACCTTTTAGGGTGCGTCTCTAAATTTGCACTTTAGCGTACGCTACCTCGGGACTTTAGTAGGGGGATTTCCACCCCATAAGTAAGTTTACAGCTTACCGCCTAACTCGGCCACCCTACCTGTGATGTTTACTCGTTGATTTCTCTCAACAAACCATAAAGACATTGGCACCCTCTATTTACTGTTCGGTGTTTGGGCCGGTATAGTGGGCACAGCACTGAGCCTATTAATTCGCGCGGAGTTAAGCCAGCCTGGGGCACTACTAGGGGATGATCAGATCTATAATGTCATCGTAACAGCCCATGCGTTCGTAATAATTTTCTTTATAGTAATGCCTGTTATAATTGGCGGCTTTGGCAATTGACTTGTACCACTTATAATTGGCGCACCCGATATAGCTTTTCCACGAATGAATAATATAAGTTTTTGACTGCTCCTCCCGTCACTGCTGCTACTTCTCGCTTCTTCCGGGGTTGAAGCAGGCGCTGGGACCGGGTGAACTGTCTATCCCCCATTAGCAGCTAACCTTGCACATGCGGGCGCATCAGTTGACCTGGTTATTTTTTCTTTACATTTAGCAGGCGTATCTTCAATCTTAGGGGCTATCAATTTTATTACCACCTGCATTAATATAAAATCTACTGCCATGTCGCAGTACAATACGCCCTTATTTATTTGATCTGTCTTAATTACCGCCGTACTACTCTTACTTGCCCTACCTGTTCTGGCTGCCGGAATTACCATACTTCTAACTGACCGCAACCTGAACACCACATTCTTTGACCCTGCGGGGGGTGGAGATCCTGTACTATATCAACATCTATTCTGATTTTTTGGGCACCCAGAAGTATATATTTTAATTCTTCCCGGATTCGGCATAGTCTCGCATATCATTACATATTATGCAGGAAAAAAAGAACCGTTTGGCTATATGGGAATAGTATGGGCTATAATATCTATTGGCTTCCTTGGCTTTATTGTCTGAGCCCACCACATATTCACCGTTGGAATAGATGTGGACACACGAGCCTATTTTACTTCTGCCACAATAATTATCGCAATCCCCACAGGTGTAAAAGTATTTAGCTGACTAGCAACCCTGCACGGCGGAATAATTAAATGAGATACACCGCTATTATGAGCGATAGGCTTTATTTTCCTTTTCACGGTGGGTGGGTTAACAGGGGTTATCTTGGCTAACTCATCCTTAGATATTGTCCTCCACGACACTTACTACGTAGTTGCACACTTTCACTATGTACTCTCAATGGGCGCTGTATTTGCTATTATAGCCGGCTTTATACACTGATTCCCACTATTTACAGGCTTCTCACTACACTCAACATGAACAAAAGTGCACTTTGGATTAATATTTGTAGGAGTTAATCTCACATTTTTCCCACAGCACTTCCTAGGTCTTGCCGGAATGCCACGACGATACTCAGACTACCCTGACGCCTACACATTATGAAACGCCGTCTCCTCAATCGGCTCTCTAATCTCAATAGCAGGCGCAATAATCATAACATTTATCATCTGAGAAGCACTTGCTGCCAAACGTATCCCAACACCTACAACACTAGTGCCCTCTAACCCGGAGTGACTATACGGCTGCCCACCACCATACCACACCCACGAAGAACCAATATTAATCTTTACCCCTAATAAAAGATGGGGGACTCGAACCCCCCTTCTTAGTTTCAAGCTAATTGTACACCTGACTATTAGTACTAATCTTTTATGGCCCTAGTAAATTATTACATAGCTCTGTCAGTGCTAAATTATAGGCAATGCCTGTGTGCCATTATGGCACACCCTGCGCAACTCGGATTTCAAGATGCTGCTTCCCCAATCATAGAAGAACTTCTACACCTGCATGATCATGCAATAATAGTAATTTTTCTTATTAGCATGTTTGTTCTTTATATTATTACTCTTATAATCACCACCCCCTTAACTCACACTGGCACAATAGATGCACAAGCAGTTGAAACAATCTGAACAATTCTCCCAGCTATTATCTTAATTCTAATCGCCCTCCCATCTCTCCGAATTCTCTATTTAATAGATGAAATTAATGACCCCCACCTTACTATCAAAACCGTTGGCCACCAATGATACTGAAGTTATGAATACACAGACTACGAAAACCTAATATTTGACGCCTACATAACACAAACCCTAGATCTACCTCACGGGACACCACGACTTTTAGAAGTAGACCACCACATAGTTGTCCCAACTGACTCGCCAACACGAATATTAATTTCCGCAGACGATGTCCTACACTCCTGGACTATCCCAGCGCTGGGGATTAAAACTGACGCTATTCCCGGCCGACTGAACCAAACTACCTTTACAACGTCACACCCCGGACTATTTTATGGACAATGTTCAGAGATCTGTGGGTCAAATCATAGTTTCATGCCTATTGTAGTAGAGTCTACTACCCTAGATAATTTCGAAAACTGATCAAGCCTACAACTTGAGTCCTCTTTGAAGTAGCTGTACATTAGCGCTGGCCTTTTAAGCCAGAGATGGATGTCTTATCCCACAAAGAACTATGCCACAACTTAACCCTGCCCCCTGACTACCCATCCTTGTCATAACATGAACTACAATCATTGTTCTATTTAAATTAATAGTGACCCTTCAACCCACCACCCAGCCCACCAAAAACATCTTATCACACTCACCAACCATCTGAACATGAACATGACTATAAACCTATTTGACCAATTTTCAAGCCCACAAATACTAAATATCCCATTAATTATCGTTGCTATAGTCATACCACTAATAATATTTTTCCCCCAAACACACCCTATTACTAACCGCGCTGCGACCTTGCAAAACTGATTATTATCTAAATTTACTAAACAACTAATAATGCCAGTTAACAAACCTGGCCACACGTGATCTCTCCCCCTATTACTAATCATATACACATTATTTCTAACTAACCTACTAGGACTTATACCATACACATTTACCCCCACCACACAATTATCTATAAACATAGGCCTAGCAGCGCCTCTTTGACTGATGACTGTACTACTTGGCCTCCGTAAACAACCCACCATATCTTTAGCTCACATATTACCCATGGGTGCGCCCCTCCTACTCATTCCTGTTCTAATCATTATCGAAACAGTAAGCCTATTAATTCGCCCAATGGCCCTTGGGGTTCGATTAACCGCAAACCTAGCAGCTGGGCACCTACTCATCACCCTAATTTCAATCGCCACCCTAGTACTGCTTCCAATAATACCATTAGTAAGCCTCCTTACACTAATACTACTACTATTATTAACCGGCCTAGAAATTGCAGTCGCAATAATTCAAGCATATGTTTTTACCCTACTGCTAAGCCTCTACCTACAAGAAAACACCTAATGACCCACCAAGCCCACAGCCACCATTTGGTTGACCCCAGCCCATGACCACTAACAGGTGCAATAGCAGCACTCCTAATAACCTCTGGCCTAGCAATATGATTCCACTATAACACAACTACCCTAATAACCCTAGGATCAGTAACAATATTACTCACCATACACCAATGATGGCGCGATGTTGTTCGTGAAGGGACACTACAAGGGCATCATACTAACCCAGTACAACTGGGCCTACGCTATGGCATAATTCTGTTCATTATTTCTGAAGTTCTTTTTTTTACCGGCTTTTTCTGAGCCTTCTATCACTCAAGCCTTGCACCCGCCCCTGAATTGGGCGGGAATTGGCCGCCCAATGGCATTTTACCACTTAATCCATTTGAAGTGCCACTATTAAACACGGCTGTACTATTAGCATCCGGCGTGACAGTCACCTGGGCTCACCACTCAATAATGGCCGGAAATCGAAAAGAGACTATACAAGGACTTTCTCTTACCGTCCTCCTAGGAGCCTACTTTACCCTACTACAGGCCACAGAATACCTAGAGGCCCCATTCACCATTGCTGATTCAACATACGGAACTACTTTTTTCGTCGCAACTGGCTTTCACGGCTTACATGTAATCATTGGCTCATCTTTTCTCCTGGTGTGCCTTTTACGACAGATTAGTTATCACTTTACCACTCACCACCACTTTGGCTTCGAGGCCGCTGCGTGATATTGACACTTTGTAGATGTGGTCTGACTCTTCCTTTATGTCTCAATTTACTGATGGGGCTCATATTTTTCTAGTATATTGTACAAGTGACTTCCACTCACTAAGTCTTAGCATTACCCTAAGGAAAAATAATGTTAACCCCCACATTAGTCACTATTACCCTTGTAGCTCTGGCCTTAATCTCTATTAGCTTTTGACTACCACAAACAAGCCCAGACACAGAAAAACTCTCACCGTACGAGTGTGGCTTCGACCCATTAGGAACCGCCCGCCTGCCATTCTCACTACGATTTTTTCTTATTGCAATCCTATTTTTACTATTTGACCTAGAAATCGCCCTCTTACTTCCGCTACCATGGGCCATCAACTCCTCTCCTATTAGCACAGTATTCTGAGCTACAGCTATTATCTCCCTCCTTACACTCGGCCTCATCTATGAGTGGTCACAAGGAGGCCTAGAATGAGCAGAATATGGTGGTTAGTTTAACAAAAACCCCTAATTTCGACTTAGAAAATCCCACCACGGGGCCACCAACATGACTATTGTCCACTTCACTACAGCAAGCACATTTGTGTTAAGCGCCATGGGCCTGACACTACATCGCAAGCATCTTGTCTCTGCCTTACTTTGCATTGAAGGAATAATACTAGCACTATTTTTAGCACTAGCATTAGGCTCACAAGCGCTAGTCCTAACCAACACCTCGCTACAGCCCATTATCTTGCTAGCCCTGGTAGCCTGCGGTGCAAGCACTGGGCTAGCACTACTCGTCGCAGCCACACGCACCCACGCATCAGACCACTTAAAAAACCTAAACCTCCTAAAATGTTAAAAATCTTACTAGCGACTGCCACGTTAATCCCCGCTGCACTCCTAATCAAACCCAAACACCTCTTCATAATCACCACAGCATACTCCATGCTTATTACACTACTAATACTTAAATGACTAGAACAACCACTTAACTTAAAACCCTATACATCCAACACGCTAACAATATTAGATAACATTACTTCACCACTAACAATTATATCTACCTGAACCCTCCCCCTCATAATTATCGCAAGCCAGTATCACCTTGCTAACGAACCAGTTAACCGCAAACGAATATTTATTGCTACTTGCGCCACACTACAAACCACTTTAATCATAACATTTACAGCAACAGACCTTATTATATTCTATATCATATTTGAAACAACCCTTATCCCCACTCTAATCTTAATCACCCGATGAGGCAACCAAGCCGAACGGCTGGCCGCAGGAACATATTTTTTATTTTACACTTTGACTGGGTCCCTCCCATTACTAGTAGCCATCTTATACCTAAATACCTACAACTATCACACAACAATACTACTATTTACACTACAAAACACACTAACATCAAGCTGTGGTACGATTATATGACTAGCATGTATAATGGCATTTATAGTAAAAATACCACTCTACGGTCTGCACCTATGATTACCCAAAGCACACGTAGAGGCACCTATCGCTGGCTCAATAATCCTAGCCGCAGTACTATTAAAGCTTGGAGGCTATGGTATTATCCGCATAGCCCCACTTATGCCGTTCACAACACACACTATCTATTTACCATTTATTGTGCTCAGCCTTTGAGGCATAATTATAACAAGCCTGATCTGCCTACGACAAACAGACCTTAAGTCAATTATCGCCTACTCATCAGTTAGCCATATAGGCCTAGTAATTGCCGCAACATTAATTGGAACCCCTTGAAGCATCGCAGGAGCAATACTTCTAATAATTGCTCACGGACTAACTTCTTCATTACTATTCTGCCTAGCAAACACCAACTACGAACGAACCCACACACGCACCCTGCTTTTAACACGGGGCCTAATATTAATCCTGCCCCTTATAACTACATGATGACTAATTGCCAGCCTGATAAATTTAGCCCTTCCCCCAACAATTAACCTGTTTGGAGAACTAATAATTATCACCTCCCTATTCAACTGAAATATGACAACAATCATCCTAACAGGTACAACAACCCTAATCACAGCAACATATACCCTATATATCTTTATCACAACACAACGTACCTCCTCCCCCCATCTCACCAAGACTCTTACGCCCACTCACGCACGCGAACACCTATTAATAATATTACACCTTCTACCACTAACTTTACTAATTACTCATCCAGCACTAATATTTTAAGGTAAATATAGTTTAATACAAAACACTAACTGTGGATTTAGAATTAGGGATTTGCCCCCCTTTTATACCCGAGAGAGTATCCTTGTAGAACTGCTAATTCTATAACCCAAGATTAAACCCTTGGCCCTCTCCACTTTCAAAGGATAGTAGTCTTCCACTAGTCTTAGGCGCTAAAAACTCTTGGTGCAACCCCAAGTGAAAGTACATGGCCAATCTACTATTCCACGCCACCCTGTTAACAATTATCATCATCTTAATTACACCAATTATTACTTCGTGATTAAACCACCCAATCAATGCGACAACAGCCATAAAACTTGCCACAATAACTAGTACCATCCCCCTACTTCTGTTTATTAATACAGGGGTAAAATCTATCACAACAAACTTTAACTGAATTAACATAAATTTTAACCTCCAAATTAGCTTTACTTTTGACACCTACTCAGCAATCTTTCTGCCAGTAGCCTTGCTTATCACCTGGTCTATCCTACAATTTACCAACTGGTACATAGGACATGACCCCCACCTTAACAAATTCTCAATATACCTACTCCTGTTTCTAATGGCCATGTTAACACTAACCACTGCCAACAATATATTACAGCTCTTTATTGGCTGAGAAGGCGTGGGCATCATATCATTTCTGCTAATTAGCTGATGGCATGCACGCACTAACGCTAATGCCTCAGCCCTACAAGCAATCATCTATAACCGCATTGGCGACATCGGATTAATTATATCAATGGCATGATTAGCCCTAAACTTTAACACATGAGAAATACAACAAATAGTCTCTCACACCCCTATACCCCTTCTCCCATTACTTGGTCTAATTCTGGCGGCCGCAGGAAAATCAGCCCAATTTGGCCTACACCCATGACTCCCTGCTGCAATAGAAGGCCCCACACCTGTATCAGCCTTACTCCACTCAAGCACAATAGTTGTCGCCGGAGTATTTCTACTAATTCGCTTTCACCCACTAATTGGGACTAACCCAATTGCCCTTCAATCCTGTCTCTGCCTCGGCGCATTAACCACCACATTCGCTGCCTTATGCGCACTCACCCAAAATGATATTAAAAAAATTATTGCCTTCTCTACAACCAGCCAACTAGGTCTCATAATTCTAACTATTGGGTTAAACCAACCAGAACTAGCTTTTCTTCACATCACAACCCATGCATTCTTTAAGGCTATATTATTTCTCTGCTCTGGTTCAATTATTCACAACCTGAATAACGAACAGGACATTCGAAAAATAGGCGGAATACAAAAAATACTGCCTATTACCACCGCCTGCGCCACTCTAGGAAGCCTAGCACTAACGGGCACACCCTTCCTTGCAGGATTTTACACAAAAGATTTAATTATCGAAACAATAAATACCTCTACCCTCAATGCCTGGGCCTTATTAACCACCATAGCAGCCACAACATTAACTGCTGCCTACAGCCTACGTTTAATCTTCTATGTTCAATTACACACACCCCGCCACTCAACCTGGAATAACCCCCATGAAACCTGTCCTAATCAGACTTTACCAATCCTTCGCCTTGCTATAGGCAGCATTTTAACAGGACTTCTAGTAACATCAACCATCCTGCCCAACAAGACCCAAATTATAACTATAACACCGACTACAAAACTCTGCGCGATCATTATCTCTCTACTAGGCCTTATCTGCGCACTAGATTTAGCTCAACAAACCACCCAACTAATTGGCCCTAATAAAACCTTAAATCACACAGCACTTACACAACTTACATTCTTCAACACCCTTTTACATCGACACACACCAAAAATTAACCTTAGTCTCGCCCATCAATCACTACTATCAAATGACACACTATGATACGAAACTGCCGGACCAACAATGTTAAAAACAATCAACGCAACTATAGCTAACAAATTATCTGTCTCCAGCACGGGTGTTATCAAAACTTACCTAATAACCTTCACTATAACCTTAATCACAGGCCTGCTATGAACAAAACTCTACGGCACTCGTAGGCCACCATAGGCCCGACCACGCGTTAACTCTAAAACCACAAACAGCGCTAACAACAACCCTCATCCTGACAACAACAACAAACACCCCCCTAACGAAAATAGTACTACTACACCACTAAAATCACTGCGTGTGTTAAATAAACCTCCCCCATCAACACCCACCTCAACAACTAACTCTATCAGCCATCACCCTAAAAATAATACTAGTACAATATACCCCAACACATAAACAAAAATAGAATAATCCACTCAAGTTTCAGGGTATGAATCTGCCGCCAAGGCCACAGAATAGGCAAAAACTACAAGTATCCCACCAAGATAGATTAAAAACAAAACAATTCCAACAAAAGACCCGCCAAGCCCTACTAAAACACCACAACCGCCTAAAGCACAAAACACTAACGCTGCCGCCCCAAACAAAGGCGAAGGGTTGGCCGCCACACCCAAAGCCCCAATAATCAAGCACAAGCAGTAACAAAAAATTAAATATGTCATACTATTTTCTGTTTGGATCTACTATCACCAAAACTTACGGTCTGAAAAACCACTGTTGTTGTTCAACTACAAAAACTTTTAATGGCCACAACTCGAAAATCCCACCCAGTACTAAAAATTGTTAACCAATCATTCATTGACCTCCCTACGCCATCAAACATCTCAGCGTGATGAAACTTTGGCTCACTTCTAGGCATCTGCCTACTAGTACAAATCCTAACTGGAGTATTTCTATCAATACACTACTCTGCAAACACAACTTTAGCATTCTCATCCATAGCACACATTTGCCGAGATGTTCAACACGGCTGGCTCATCCGAAATATGCACGCTAATGGGGCCTCCTTGTTCTTCATCTGCCTGTACTTACATATCGGGCGTGGGCTGTATTACGGCTCCTACCTATATAAAGAAACATGAAATATTGGTATCACCCTACTATTCTTAGTCATAGCAACAGCATTCGTAGGCTACGTCCTACCATGAGGACAAATATCATTTTGGGGCGCAACAGTAATCACTAACCTCTTATCTGCAGTACCGTATATCGGACCTGCCCTTGTTGAGTGAATTTGGGGGGGGTTTTCAGTAGATAATGCAACACTAACACGCTTCTTTACCTTCCATTTCCTACTGCCATTTATTATTCTTGCTATAGTTATACTACATCTACTCTACCTCCACGAAACAGGCTCAAATAACCCTATAGGATTAAACTCCAGCACCGACAAAATCCCATTTCACCCGTACTTCTCCTATAAAGACCTTCTGGGTGCCGCACTAATAATCACCCTCTTGCTCTACCTGGCCCTACTCCAACCACAGCTTCTTGGCGACCCAGAAAACTTTACTCCTGCAAACCCATTAATAACCCCTCCACACATCAAACCCGAGTGGTACTTTTTATTTGCCTATGCAATCCTACGGTCCATCCCAAACAAACTGGGGGGCGTCATAGCACTAATCCTCTCAATTGCAATCCTATTTATCTTCCCACTTATTCATAATGCAAAACAACGAAGCAATATATTTCGCCCGTTTGCACAACTAATATTCTGATCACTTACAACAAATGTCCTAATCCTAACCTGAATTGGAGGACAACCAGTCGAAGACCCCTTCATTTACATCGGACAAATAGCATCTCTCAGCTATTTCGCCCTTATCCTTCTAATAATCCCACTCACCAACAAATTAGAAAACTCACTTTTAAACCTTTAGTTCTAGTAGCTTACGCATTAAAGCGCTGACCTTGTAAATCAGAAACGGACAAGCCCTGTCCCTAGGACATCAAAAAAAAGATGGCAAAACTTATCCCTAGTCCCCAAAACTAGTATTTTAATTAAACTATTTTTTGCCACATAATGTACTATAATACATAGGTTGCACTATGTATTATAGTACATTATATTAATGATATGGGATATACTATGTATATAGTACATACATTTACTTACCCCATGAATATTATATAGTACATTATATTAATGATATGGGATATACTATGTATATAGTACATACATTTACTTACCCCATGAATATTATATAGTACATTATATTAATGATATGGGATATACTATGTATATAGTACATACATTTACTTACCCCATGAATATTATATAGTACATTATATTAATGATATGGGATATACTATGTATATAGTACATACATTTACTTACCCCATGAATATTATATAGTACATTATATTAATGATATAGGACATACTATGTATATAGTACATACATTTACTTACCCCATGAATATTATATAGTACATTATATTAATGATATAGGACATACTATGTATATAGTACATACATTTACTTACCTCATGAATATTAAGACCAATTATAACTGTTTTATCAGCATTTACATATAATGCATGTAGCATGGATATATAAATAATGCTCTAAGGACCAGGTTAAGGCTTAACTCTGGCATAGCACGTGAAACCAGCAACCCGCCCACCAAGACACTTCCGTTACAGGCGTCAGGCCCATGTATTGCATCGTAACCCACAAGACTTTTTCCAAGACCTCTGGCTCCTATCTCAGGGCCATTAATTGTGAGGTAACACACAAGACTTTTTCCAAGACCTCTGGTTTGTGGGGTTGATACCCTTAACTCATACCCATAGCTACCCTGGCTTTTCAGGCAGCTGGTATTTTTTTTTAATTTTCTGTGATCTCAGATCCACCTGCCGTCAGGCGGTGCGGGGTCAGTTACAGTGAAACTGAACCTACGGTGCGATGTACGTATCACACAAAAACCAACAGGGGTTATTTCATTCATGCTCGATGGGCATATTTTTTCACTCTCCGCGAGATGACCTAAATTTACTGATAAAAAAACAGGATTTTTTTTAATTGCGTAACCCTGCTTTGCCGGTTCTACGAGGCTTTCACCGTGTTCGCCCAGCCGCGCACGTAAATACACACATACAACGCATACAACGCACACGTAAACACATACATCACTACGCATCATATACGCATCATATACGCATCATATACGCATCATATACGCATCATATACGCATCATATACGCATCATATACGCATCATATACGCATCATATACGCATCATATACCCACACCCACACCCACACCCCCACGCGTTCCTGCGGCAAACCCCCCTTACCCCCCACTGAGCTGGTTTTAGTGTAGTCAAATTTACTCTCGCCAAACCCCTAAAACGAGATTCAACTACACCCTACCAAACCCAGCCTGAGACCTGAAATGCCATATAATATAGCACTCAATCACAGCGGGATGTACCTCCCCACAAACAGTATTATACATGCAACGTCCATCG